CGTATGCCAGAACGAGTGATAAAATGATACGAGAACGTTCTACTGATCTGGATGTAGCTCAAAAATACAGCCATTTGTGGGTTCAATGCGAAAATTGTTATGGATTAAATTATAAGAAATTGTTTAAATCAAAAATGAATCTTTGTGAACAATGTGGATATCATTTGAAAATGAGTAGTTCAGATAGAATCGAACTTTCGATCGATCCGGGTACTTGGGAGCCTATGGATGAAGACATGGTCTCTCTGGATCCCATTGAATTTCATTCGGAGGAGGAACCTTATAAAAATCGTATTGATTCTTATCAAAGAAAGACAGGATTAACCGAGGCTGTTCAAACAGGTATAGGGCAACTAGACGGTATTAATGTAGCAATTGCGGTTATGGATTTTCAGTTTATGGGGGGTAGTATGGGATCCGTAGTCGGGGAGAAAATTACCCGTTTGATTGAATACGCTACTAAAGAATTTCTACCTCTTATTATAGTGTGTGCTTCCGGAGGGGCACGCATGCAAGAAGGAAGTTTGAGCTTGATGCAAATGGCTAAAATATCTTCTGCTTTATATGATTATCAATCAAATAAAAAGTTATTCTATGTACCAATCCTTACATCTCCTACTACCGGTGGGGTGACAGCCAGTTTTGGTATGTTGGGGGATATCATTATTGCTGAACCCAATGCTTACATTGCCTTTGCGGGTAAAAGAGTAATTGAACAAACATTGAACAAAACAGTACCCGACGGGTCACAAGCGGCTGAGTATTTATTCCAGAAGGGCTTATTCGATCTAATCGTACCACGTAATACTTTAAAAAGCGTTCTGAGTGAGTTATTTCAACTCCACACTTTCTTTCCTTTGAATCAAAATGAAAACATTCAATTCAATTATTTTGAGCAAACAAACAATTAGTTTATCGGAATCCAAGTCAAAATTAGACGAATGGGGTTTTCTTTGTTGACATAAGATCTAATTGTATAAAGAATCCAAAGTCGCAGAAAATAGAAAATACGCCCCCTTTTCTAGATTCCTGATTATTGATCAAGAAGCCTCTATTAACAAGATAAAAGATGAAATTCTTATTTTCGTAAAATAAAATTAGACAAAGGCAAATAAAAAAATATCTTCTTCTCGTCATATATAATGAAAAGCTATAAAATATAGAATTTTTTATCTTTCTATATATTATGATAATCCTATTTTGACTAAGAATCCCTGCTGGAAGGGATTCTAACATTCAATATAAAACATTCAATATAAATAGAATTAGAATCTAATTTATTTTTAATAAATTTTTTGCTTCATAAATGAAATTCGAAGACAAAAGCAAAAAATGAATAAAAGAAGATCTCATCCATATCCTTTCAAATCCTTCATGTAGAAAGATAAAAAACTACATTATATACTCACTTAGATAGATACTTATATCTATTTAAGTAATAATTATTCCAATTTAGAATATCAAATTATAATAAGTAAGATATCCTTATATATAATAAGATATAGATATATATATAATAAGATATCTTTATATTATAAATAAAAAATAGAAAATAATAAATATAAAATCTAAATAATAATAACAGGTACAAATAGTAAATCGAGGTACCCATTCTATGACAACACTGAACTTTCCCTCTGTTTTGGTCCCTTTAGTAGGCCTAGTATTTCCGGCAATCGCAATGGCTTCTTTATTTCTTCATGTTCAAAAAAACAAGATTGTTTAGAGCCGATGGCACAAAATCTCATCGATTTTTTTTTCAATTGACGTTTGTATCATAACACAGATATCCATTTAGCAAAATATGGTATAGTATAAGAGGCTTCCGCCGAAAAATTCTTATGTCTCCAGAAAATGCTATATTCTAGCTATTTTCAAATAGACCCGAATCGGCGGATGGCTGAACTGTAAAGTTGGTCTATCTATATGTATGTGGCTATCTTTAGTGAGATCATACGAAGGGTATGTTATTAGTTTAGATCTAACTAATTTAATGAATTACTCCTAAAGGTTGACATCAAACTAGTGCTAGTTGATGCGAGTTACTTCGGAAACAAACGGACTAAAAATTCATTTGAGGTATTCTCTCAATTCCAAAAAAACAAGGGGATCAAGTATGAGTTGTCGATCAGAACAGATATGGATAGAACCTATAAGGGGGGCTCGAAAAACAAGTAATTTCTGCTGGGCTATTATCCTTTTTTTAGGTTCATTAGGATTCTTGTTGGTTGGAACCTCGAGTTATCTTGGTAGAAATTTGATATCTTTATTTCCGTCTCAGCAAATCGTTTTTTTTCCACAAGGAATTGTGATGTCTTTCTATGGGATCGCAGGTCTTTTTATTAGCTCCTATTTGTGGTGCACAATTTCGTGGAATGTAGGTAGTGGTTATGATCGATTTGATATAAAAGACGGAATAGTGTGTATCTTTCGTTGGGGATTTCCTGGAAAAAATCGCAGGATCTTCCTCCGATTTCTTATAAAAGATATTCAATCCGTCAGAATAGAAGTTAAAGAGGGTATTTATGCTCGGCGTGTACTTTATATGGATATCAGAGGCCAGGGAGCCATTCCATTGACTCGTACTGATGAGAATTTTACTCCACGGGAAATGGAACAAAAAGCTGCGGAATTGGCCTATTTCTTGCGTGTACCCATTGAAGTATTTTAAGAAATGAGCCGAGAAAGAAATGCTTTCTCAGCAGGAGGGAAAAAACGCAAGAATCCTCTTTTTCTAGAACATAACTTAATTGAAGTTTCTTCAGAACATTCATTCGAGTCAAAGCAGACATATATGGAACAAGTATAAAAAATATGGAACAAGTATAAAAAAGACTCTTTTGGGGATCTTTTATATGTATCGAAATATAAATAACTCAATTCAATAAAAAAAGAATAAACAAATCAAAATATCTCATAATCAACCATTTCGAAATAAGGAACCCCCCCCCTTTTTTTTACTTGTTGGAATTGAGACTTTAGATTCAGATAGATCATATCTTGTAATTTTTTCAGCGCTTCTTTTTGTGCTCCTTAATGACCAAAAAATTGGATCTCTTATAATGATAACTAGCCAATTTCTGTCGTTTTTTGCTACTCATTTTTCACAATATTCTTCATAAAATTCCCTCAATTATTCTATCTTTGACTACTCATAGTCAGTTAAATTTTTTGAAATATTAGATATTTTTATATAATGATAGAAAAGGAGTTCTTTCGTTTCAAAATCTGAATAATATTTCATTATTTAAGTTTTCGGGGCTTTCATCGAAAGGAGATATGTGCTTCGAATTTTACTATAGGGAAACAATCTTTTTTGATTATTTATTCATTCGAATTTTTCGTCTATTTCTGTATTTTTTTTTTTCTAGAATCAAGGCTAACCACGAGATAACAAATAAAAAAAAGTGAATAGATTCATAGGTTCGATAACTTGTAATAAAACTGATGCGTGATAGAAAGATTAGGTTACATAGAGTCGACGAATGAAATGGGTTCATTAACAATTTACAGATGAAAAAATGGCAAAAAATAAAGCATTCACTCCTCTTTTATATCTTGCATCTATAGTATTTTTGCCCTGGTGGATTTCTCTCTTATTTCAAAAAAGTCTGGAATCGTGGATTACTAATTGGTGGAATACTAGGCAATCCGAAACTTTTTTGAATGATATTGAAGAAAAGAGTATTCTAGAACAATTCATACAATTAGAGGAACTCCTCTTCTTAGAGGAAATGCTCAAGGAATACTCGGAGACACATCTACAAAACCTTCGTATAGGAATTCACAAAGAAACAATCCAATTAATCAAGATACACAACGAGGGTCGTATTCATACGATTTTGCACTTCTCGACAAATTTAATCTGTTTCATTATTCTAAGTGGTTATTCGATTTTGGGTAATAAAGAACTTGTTATTCTTAACTCTTGGGCTCAGGAATTCCTATATAACTTAAGTGACACAATAAAAGCTTTTTCTCTTCTTTTATTAACTGATTTATGTATCGGATTTCATTCGCCCCATGGTTGGGAATTGATAATTGGCTTTGTCTACAAGGATTTTGGATTTGTTCATAATGATCAAATTATATCTGGCCTTGTTTCCACTTTTCCAGTCATTCTAGATACAGTTTTCAAATATTGGATTTTCCGTTATTTAAATCGCGTATCTCCGTCACTTGTAGTGATTTATCATTCAATGAATGACTGAAAAACGATCTACCTAATCCAATTATAATGTTTCTTACTGTACATAAACAAAACATTGAAAATCGCTTTTTATTTCTACCCATTATATTAATCGAGTCAAATTATTCCAGTAAATAACAGAATCGTGGATAGGAAACTCCATTAGTGACCTACCCCAATTTATTGTATAAATTTTCGGGATCAATGATTGGACCATGCAAACTAGAAATACTTTTTCTTGGATAAAGGAACAGATTACTCGATCTATTTCCGTATCGCTCATAATATATATAATAACTCGTACATCCATTTCAAATGCATATCCCATTTTTGCACAGCAGGGTTATGAAAACCCACGAGAAGCGACTGGACGTATTGTATGCGCCAATTGCCATTTAGCTAATAAACCAGTGGATATTGAGGTTCCGCAAGCGGTACTTCCCGATACTGTATTTGAAGCAGTTGTTCGAATTCCTTATGATATGCAACTGAAACAAGTTCTTGCTAATGGTAAAAAGGGGGCTTTGAATGTGGGGGCTGTTCTTATTTTACCAGAGGGTTTTGAATTAGCCCCTCCCGATCGTATTTCCCCCGAGATAAAAGAAAAGATGGGTAATCTGTCTTTTCAGAGCTATCGCCCCAATCAAAAAAATATTCTTGTCATAGGCCCTGTTCCTGGTCAGAAATATAGTGAAATCACCTTTCCTATTCTTTCCCCCGACCCCGCTGCTAAGAAAGACATTCACTTCTTAAAATATCCTATATACGTAGGTGGAAACAGGGGAAGGGGCCAGATTTATCCTGACGGGAG